AACAAGAACGGAATCACGCTCTAAGAACGGAATCGCGCTCTGTAGGACTTGAACCTACGACATTGGGTTTTGGAGACCCACGTTCTACCGAGCTGAACTAAGAGCGCTTTCTTACCACGAAATTACAAAAAAAGACTGTAAGGAAAAAAAGTCTTTATTTTTTTTTTTAACTACAATACATGTTGAAGGGCTATAGGAACATGTTGAAGGGCTATAGGAACATGTTGAAGGGCTATAGGATGATATATAATATGATATAAAATAGAAATTAAAGAGTAGGTATGTCATGTCCAATTTTTATTGATTTCAATGGACCCTCGTTATGGCTCTGAGGCGAAGTGATAGGTAGGGATGACAGGATTTGAACCCGTGACATTTTGTACCCAAAACAAACGCGCTACCAAGCTGCGCTACATCCCTTTCATTTCAATTCAATTGGATTACAATGTCATTGTAGAGAATTCCTGCCTTCTTTTCTATATACTTATTTTATTTTCTTCATTGATATACATATTATCTTGCTATTTCGATCTTTCTATTTCGTCTTTTTTTTTGATCTCATATCATTTTTTTATCATATAATAATAAACTTTTTTTTATTTTATTATATGATATTCTATGGTATATGAAAAAATAAAATAGGAAAAAAGATATATATTTTGTTCTTTTAAGAAAAGGAAAATCTTATCTATCAAAGCGTTGTACATTTCAATTTGAATTCTGGATTCTGTGTACAAACCAAACGCAAGTGGCTTTTTTTTATATATACATTTGATCTTTTTTTATTTAACTATATATCCGATCTGATCTCTGATCATATATGTATTACCATTAGGTATTACAATAAATATTATTTATTACAATTATATTACAATTATTACAATAAGGAGGATTTAAAATGCGAGATCTAAAAACATATCTATCCGTAGCCCCGGTAATAAGTACTCTATGGTTCGGGGCTTTAGCCGGTCTATTGATAGAGATCAATCGCTTTTTCCCGGATGCGTTGACATTCCCGTTTTTTTCATTCTAGTTATTTTATTAACATAACAATAACGGGGGGTGTGGAGAAGATTAAAGATACAATTAAATATCTGTGACTGCTACCTCCTCTTCTTTATTTTTATAAAAATTATTCTATATTTTTTTTTGTTTTTTATAAATAAAAAAAAAATATAGAATAAAAGAAAGTTTATTCAACCGCAGCAAAATTCAGAGTGCGGGCCCTGTCTTCAAGTAAATTAACGTCAATTAAGAAAACGGAAATAAAAATGTAGCTAGGGCGAGAGTATCATATACGATGTTTAAATGAAATACTGTACTAAACTTCTAATTTAAATATATTTTCAAAGCATTGTATTACTTATTATTTTATTACTTTTTTTTTATTAGGATATTGGGTTGCAATGAAATTTTTTATAATTTGATTTCTGGATTTGATTTCGAGCTAGCAACTTCGATTTTTTTTTATTCCGCTCTTCTTCTCTTCAGATCGGAAAATCGAAGCGTTGAGTAAATAAAAAACCAAGGTGAGGGAGGGGCTCATGGCCAAGGGTAAAGATGTCCGAGTAAGAATTATTTTGGAATGTACCGATTGTGTTCGAAACAATGTTAATAAGAAACCAAGAGGCATTTCCAGATATAGTACTCAAAAGAATCGACACAATACGCCTAATCGATTGGAATTGAGAAAATTCTGTCCCTATTGTTCCAAGCATACAATTCATGGGGAGATAAAGAAATAGACGGAAACGATAGCGGCTTTACAGGGAAGATGAAAAATGATATATTAACAAAAAATATCCTATTAGGATATAATATGGGAAGATAAAATCTATTTATAAAATTGTATATACAATTTTAATAAATTGAATATTGTAAAGAATTTCAATATTGTAAATTCTATATTGAAATATAAACAAGAAAGAAGGAAAATCCTATTTATTTTACTTGATCGGATCAAAAATGATAATGATTTAGAATTATAAGAAATAGGATTTTCAAAATAAGGACTAAACAAACCATGGATAAATCCAAGCGACTTTTTTTTAAGTCCAAGCGACCGCCTCGTAGGCGTTTGCCCCCGATCCAATCGGGGGATCGAATTGATTATAGAAATATAAGTTTAATTACTCGATTTATTAGTGAACAAGGAAAAATATTATCTAGGCGGGTAAATAGATTAACTTTAAAACAACAACGATTAATTACTATTGCTATAAAGCAAGCCCGTATTTTATCTTTGTTACCTTTTCTTAATAATGAAAAACATTTTGAAAAAAACGAATTGGTCGCTCGCACTTCTGGTCTTAGAACTAGAAAAAAATAGGGTTACTCTTCAATTGAATCAAAATCAAAATTCGAATCCGAGCTCAAATTAAATTGATATTTTGTTCGAAAAATCTGAAAATCTAGATTTGATTGTCGTCGTCTTGTAAGAAAAAAACGAATTGGAAAAAAAAAATCGTTTTTTTTATCTAAATTCAAGTTTTTACTCAGTTTGGCTACCTGATCATATTCTCTTATTTTATCATATTAATTTCTATTCTACCTTCTCGGAATTCATTCTCCCGGAAATAACGTGTATGTAAAACATCCCGATGTACTCCTTCTACTTTCCTTATTTTCTAATGTCAGTCGAAATCATATAAAGACAATTCCTATTTAATATAGCTAGTTGCGCAAGTATTTTACGATTAAGAAGCAACTGTCTCTTGGACAGATTGTTTATGAATCTACTATAACTATAGGATACCGCGCTTTCGCGAATTACTGCATTTATCCGAGTGACCCATAAACGACGAAAATTTCTTTTGTGCTTATCTCTATCCCGATGGGCCGAAACCAAAGCTCTTATTTTTTGTTGAATAATAGTTCGAGTAAGTCTTGAATGCGCCCCTCGAAAACTTGATGTGAATAAACGAATTTTTGTTCTACGCCTCCGCGCTATATATCCTCGTCTAATTCTGGTCATTGAATAAACGAAACTTTGATGAATAACTAATATTTGATGAATAACTAATAAATTTCTTTTCTTTCAGTTATTAGTTTTCCTCCTTCTATATTAACAAAACGGATTCTGCCAATGTATAAAATAATAATTCCAACGGCTTTTGCTACTATAACCTTCCCAACCACGATTTGTTCTTTTTTTTTTTTCTAGGTATTTCGCCTAGAAAAAGAGAAAGAAAAAAAAATTGTATTGATATTGGGTATCAAACAAAAACCGAATAAAAAAGTAATAACTAGAAATAGCTAAAAAATTAGTGGGTTCCATCGTTTCTATGGTTATTTCTTAAACGGTGAGGTCTGCTCTATACACCGGAGCCCCTTTCCTCATTTAATCATTTAATCAATGCTATTGCTAACTTGTACAGTTCATACTTTTTAGCTCTACTCATGAATTCTCCAGTAATAGTTCTTTCACAACGAGATCTATCTATACAGTAACGGTATTTAATTATGAAAATTAGCGGATTGGCTGACCCTGTTAGTCCGTTCTTGCAAGAGTAGGGGCATAACTTTCGGCCTTTTTTTATTTTAATTTAAATTTAAATAAGATTTCCCCTGCTTAACGACTAATCATTTGCTACCAATGGGAATTCTTTCTCATTTTAAATTGAAAATTGAGGTGATTAATGCACCAATGGAAACCATAAATTTGATACACARGAGAGGGGTATGATAAATGTTTTTTTTAGATAGCGAAGGGCTTTCTTCTATTCTATCCTATTCATCCGTACTGCTCACGGATAGCGGAAAAATGGTTTCCTTTATTTTATCTTATCCGAACCCATGATCTGAACGAGTCGCACATACACCCGAGTACATGTTCCTCGGCGCTGAGGGCATCCCCCAAGTGCGGGGGATTTGGTGACATTTCTGATTGGCTGTCTTGTGTTTCTAATAAGTTGTTTAATAGTTGGCATGTTGAATCGTATGCATAATGGGCTGGTTTAGATCGATCCTAACCGGACGATTATGAGTTATTTATTTTCTATATTAATTTTCTATATTAATAGTTAAAAAAAGAAAAGAATAAAAATAATAAATAAAATCGCAAACTGCGATTGCATAAAATTCCTGCTATTTTTTAGGCAACTGCTACAAGATCAACAATTCCATAAGCTTGGGCTTCTGTGGCTGACATAAAAACATCTCGTTCCATGTCTTCGGATACAACCCATAAGGGTTTACCCGTTCTTTGTGCATAAACCCTTGTCAGGATTTCGCGAAGTTTCAGTAGTTCTTCCGCTTCCAGGACAAATTCTCTTGCTTGTGCTTCATAAAAACCAGCAATAGGTTGATGAATCATTACCCTGAGGATATAAGATAATCGATGGTTACTCTATCTCGGCTGATACGGTGACGAGAAAGAGAAGAGATAACGAATAATAAGAAAAAAAAAAAGATAAAATTGAACAACCGTACAGGCATTGTTTGCGCATTGCATACGGCTCCACAATAGAATTGACTTTTACCTTTCATTGAATAAAAACAGAGAATATTTCATTTCTCATGCCTAGATCGGTAAATAATACAATAACCGCCCTTCTTTTTTTTAGGAGTTTAAAAAATACTATGGTGGTTCCGTTGCTTTATTTCATGGGCGATTTAGCAATCCCAAAGTTTCTTTTTTCAAATGCAAATAAAAAAATAATATAATTTTTTTTTCGTACTCTTTCATAACATAAATGTGTTAAGAGTTCCCGGGCGTGAAAACAAAAAAGTTTGTGACGCTGAAATAGATCCCGATAGATAAGATAAAATCGTAAATATCCCTATATCTCATACTAATCTTTCGATACATAATCTACCGTTTTAAAAAACAAGAAAAAAATTTTCTTATATCGAATTCGAAATGCCATGCTATTATTACTTAATATTCATAGTTCAGACGGCGAAGGCATAGTTTTCTTTCAAATAAAAACCCATTGGCGCCGAGCGTGAGGGAATGCTAGACGTTTGGTAATTTGTCCTCCGACCAGGATAAAAGATCCCATTGAAGCGGCTAATCCCATGCATACTGTCTGTACATCCGGTCGCACGAATTGCATAGTATCATAAATAGCTATTCCGGGTATTACCCATCCGCCGGGAGAGTTTATAAATAAATACAAATCTTTGGTCTCACTCTCTATACTGAGATATACCATAAGACCGATAAGTTGATTCGAAATCTCGCTATCAACATCTTGACCTAAAAACAGTAATCTTTCTCGATAAAGTCGATTGATTAGGATAAAAAACTACCCCCTATAAACCGTACATGCACCTTTTGATGCATACGGTTCACCAAATAAATCGCGAAAAAAAAAAAAGAATCAATGTGTAGATTCCAGCCCCCCCCCCTTTTTGCTAGTGAGTTCTGTCTAACTTCTATTCTAACGGAGGGCTTTTCTTCCATTTTTCAAGAAAGATGAGTTTTGATGTGTTTACATCTAAAAAAGAATTCATTAAACTTATCAAACTAACTTCATCATTGATGTATTTTTCATCGCGATCCAATTCAAATCGTGATGCCATTTTCTTGTTCCCGAAGGGTCTTATTCAATTCTTTTAGGTTTGCGCTCTACTCCGAGTAAAGATCCGCCCGATTTTGATTTGCACATATAGGGCAAGGCAAATGTCCCCATACCACACCCTTTTGCTACACTTTTTTTTCATTTCATGCTTTACGCCGAATATTTAATGTATTCATCATATTATTCCATTGATTATGATTATCAATTTGATATTACTTCTACTTATCTACTTAATAACTTATTAACTTATCTACTTATAAATTCGAAATTAAATAGAATAGGATACAAGTAGTAATGCTCGATATATTACTTTACTGATTGGTTTTTTCTAAACGAAGCCTGGATACTTCATTTTATTGGTCCAAACAAGCAAGCCAACCATAAATTATTCTAAATTGGATAATATTAATCTGTATACCCCAAAAAGGAAAGCAATTGCACTTAATTTTATTTCACGCTCCCAATTTTTGATGATTTAGATTTAATCAATCTTTCTTGGGCGAAACAGAGTATATCCCGATCGGGGGGGAGAACGGGAAAATCCCATATGACCCAATATATCTGACAAGTCGCACTATATGTCAATCCAAATTGAATCGTCCTCTCCAGGATTTCGAAAAGGAACTTTTGGAACACCAATAGGCATTTAATGAAAAAAAAATGAAATACTCTAATTCATCACTTTGATGTGAAAGCGTAACAATGAATTTTTTTTTTTCATAAAGTGTTAATAAGATTGGGCTTTATCATATTTTATGTTTAGATTCGATAAGTTCATAAAAAAACTAAATCTTAAATAAAGTAAAGGGAGACAAACTTAAAAAGTCAAATTCTTACAAATACGATTAGGCCCTTTGAATGATGAACAAATATGTATGCATTCGCTCATAGATAAAGATAGATGGCCAACCCTGCCATTGCGTATTGTTACTTATCGGGTATAGAATAGATCTGCTTCCCTTGTTTCTTACAAACCGAATTCTTACATTATTACTAAAATATTACTAAAATAAAAATAGTAATCCTTTCCCCGAGATAATCCACTGAAAAGTGGAAATATATAACATAGTTTTTTCAGTGCAATAAAGTTACATAGTGTCTATTTTTCGTTGATAAAGGGGTATTTCCATGGGTTTGCCTTGGTATCGTGTTCATACTGTTGTATTGAATGATCCCGGTCGTTTGCTGTCTGTCCATATAATGCATACAGCTTTGGTTGCTGGTTGGGCCGGCTCGATGGCTCTATATGAATTAGCAGTTTTTGATCCCTCCGATCCTGTTCTCGACCCAATGTGGAGACAAGGCATGTTCGTTATACCTTTCATGACTCGTTTAGGGATAACCAATTCATGGGGCGGTTGGAGTATCACTGGAGGAACCGTAACGAATCCGGGTATTTGGAGTTATGAAGGTGTGGCTGGAGCTCATATTGTGTTTTCTGGCTTGTGCTTCTTGGCAGCTATCTGGCATTGGGTGTATTGGGATCTAGAAATATTTTGTGATGAACGTACGGGAAAACCTTCTTTGGACTTGCCCAAGATCTTTGGAATTCATTTATTTCTCTCGGGGGTGGCTTGTTTTGGGTTTGGCGCTTTTCATGTGACCGGATTGTACGGTCCTGGAATATGGGTGTCCGACCCTTATGGACTTACCGGAAGGGTACAATCTGTCAGTCCGGCATGGGGTGTGGAAGGTTTTGATCCTTTTGTTCCGGGCGGAATAGCCTCTCATCATATTGCAGCAGGGACATTAGGCATATTAGCGGGCCTATTCCATCTTAGTGTCCGTCCGCCTCAACGTCTATACAAAGGATTACGTATGGGAAATATTGAAACCGTCCTTTCCAGTAGTATCGCTGCTGTCTTTTTTGCAGCCTTTGTTGTTGCTGGAACTATGTGGTATGGTTCAGCAACTACCCCGATTGAATTATTTGGTCCGACTCGTTATCAATGGGATCAAGGATACTTCCAGCAAG